ATCAGTTTATGATGAGAACGTTGATTTTTATCTAGTAACGCAAAAGATATAGGTACGTTATACCTTATTTTTGCTCTGTTCTCAGGATTACTAGGTACTGCGTTTTCAGTGTTAATTAGACTAGAATTATCAGGGCCAGGTGTTCAATACATAGCAGACAACCAACTTTATAATAGTATAATCACTGCACACGCAATTCTTATGATTTTCTTTATGGTTATGCCTGCATTAATAGGAGGATTTGGTAATTTTCTATTACCCCTATTAGTAGGAGGTCCCGATATGGCGTTTCCCAGATTAAATAATATAAGTTTTTGATTACTTCCACCCAGTTTAGTGTTATTTATATTTGCTAGTACAATCGAAAATGGTGCAGGTACAGGATGAACATTGTACCCACCTTTATCAGGTATACAAAGTCACAGTGGACCTAGTGTAGACTTAGCGATATTTGCTTTACACCTTTCAGGTATAAGTAGTTTATTAGGTGCAATGAATTTCATTACAACAATTTTAAATATGAGAAGTCCAGGGATAAGATTACACAAATTAGCATTATTCGGTTGAGCGGTAATAGTAACAGCAGTCCTATTATTATTATCATTACCAGTATTAGCAGGTGGTATTACTATGGTGTTAACTGATAGGAATTTTAATACATCCTTCTTTGAAGTAGCAGGTGGTGGTGACCCGATATTATATCAACACCTATTCTGATTTTTTGGACATCCTGAAGTTTATATTTTAATAATACCTGGGTTTGGTATAATCAGTACAACTATTTCAGCTAGTTCCAATAAAAGTGTATTTGGATACCTAGGTATGGTATACGCAATGATGTCTATAGGTGTGTTAGGTTTTGTAGTGTGAAGTCATCACATGTACAGTGTAGGATTAGACGTAGATACACGTGCTTACTTTACAGCCGCAACTTTAATAATTGCAGTACCTACAGGTATTAAAATATTTAGTTGATTAGCTACATGTTATGGAGGATCTTTAGTATTAACACCTTCGATGTTATTTGCTTTAGGTTTCGTATTTATGTTCACTATAGGTGGATTAAGTGGAGTAATATTAGCTAATGCATCACTTGATATTGCATTTCATGATACTTATTACGTTGTGGCACATTTCCACTATGTTTTAAGTATGGGTGCAGTGTTTGCTTTATTTAGTGCATGATATTTTTGAATACCTAAAATGTTAGGTTTAGATTATAATAGAATGTTAGGAAAAGTTCATTTCTGAATTTTATTTATCGGAGTTAATGTAACTTTCTTTCCTCAACATTTCTTAGGTTTACAAGGAATGCCTAGAAGAATAAGTGATTACCCCGATGCTTTTGCAGGTTGAAATTTAATAAGTAGTTTTGGTTCTATAATTTCTGTAGTAGCAACTTGATTATTTTTAAATATAGTTTACATGCAATTAGTAGAAGGAAAAGGTGTGTCTAGATACCCATGAGCTACACCTCAATTTTACACTGATTACTTACAACATTTATTATCTAGAGCATACACTAGTTTAGAGTGAGCACTATGTAGTCCACCTAAACCTCATGCGTTTGCAAGTCTACCTTTACAAAGTTAAGTATTTAAACTATTATTGATAATTTTATCATGTATTAAAAAAAAATATTATTTTTTTACTATAACATTACTTTTAATGTCACATAAACTTAAAATTTTAAATTTTTATTTTTAATATGTATATAATAAATATATTTTATAAAGTTGTACGTTTATAAAAAACCAGTATTTTGTAAAAAAAATTTTTCTAAGACTTCTTTTGTTATGCTGGGTTTATATGTATGTCATATGTGTATTATATGAAACTTATTAAACTAATTATTATAATAATAAATAACAATACATAATTATAGATAAAAAGCAAAACTAATAACTATCAAATGAGAATTTTAAAAACTCACCGTTTATTTAACCTAATCAATGGTTATTTAATTGATTCACCAGAATATAACAATATAAATCATATTTTGAACTTTTGATATTTAATAGCTTCTTTTTTATTAATAGAAGTGGTTACTGGAGTTTCTTTAGGTATGCATTATAATACTAGCATATGAGATGCATTAATTTCGTTAATGCATGTAATAGGAGATGTAGATAATGGATGATTAATACGTTGTTTACATTTAAATACTATTTCAATGCTTATTTTTTTTTATTTTATATCCATATTTTAAGAGTGTCAGATAATGACTATCTTTTCACTCCTTTTTTATTTAAAGATTTACTCTTATTATTATTATTAGTATTAATAATTTATTTTATAAGCTTAATAATAATTTCTGAACTAGGTATAGCAGATTCATTGGTAAACATGTTACCAACTGGATCCGATAATAGCGGTGGATCTTCCTCTGGTCCTGGTGGATCATCTTCTGGTCCTGGTGGTTCTGGAACAGAACCACCCAAACCCTCAGGTTCTGGTCTCCCTCAAAGTACTAGTAATAATAGCATTACATCTGACGTTAGTTACACTGATGATGATATAATCACCACACATGATTTAAGAATGCGTAATATAAACATACTTATCGACAATAATAATAAATTAACTGAAGATGAGAAAAAATGTTTAAAAACACTGTATACTGAGATGGCCGAGGAGTCCAAAAAAGCCAAACAAGAATTATCTAGGTTTAAAAACTCAGGTAATTTACCTATGATCTTTAAAAAATAAAAAGGGGTTAGTAAACTTTTAATAAATAATAAATAATAACTAATCATATATATAAAAAAAAAATAGCATATTAATACATGAGAATTTTTAAAAGTCACCCTCTGTTAAACCTAATCAATGGTTATTTAATTGATTCACCACAACCTTCTAATATTAGTTACCTTTGAAACTTTGGATCTTTACTAGGATTTTGTTTAGTAATACAAATCGTTACTGGAGTTACTTTAGCTATGCACTACAATCCTAGTGTATTAGAAGCATTTAATTCAGTAGAACATATAATGAGAGATGTAAATAATGGATGATTAATACGTTATTTACACTCAAATACTGCTTCAGCATTCTTCTTTTTAGTGTACTTACACGTAGGAAGAGGTTTATATTATGGATCATATAAAGCACCTAGAACATTAGTATGAGTTATAGGTACTATTATATTAGTTCTAATGATGGCAACCGCCTTTTTAGGATATGTTTTACCTTATGGTCAAATGTCTTTATGAGGAGCTACAGTTATAACTAATTTAATGAGTGCTATACCCTGAGTAGGACAAGATATAGTTGAATTTATTTGAGGTGGTTTTTCTGTTAACAATGCTACATTAAATAGATTTTTTGCTTTACATTTTGTTCTTCCATTCGTATTAGCTGCATTAGCTTTAATGCATTTAATTGCATTACACGATAGTGCAGGTTCAGGTAATCCTTTAGGAGTATCAGGAAACTATGACAGACTTCCTTTCGCTCCTTATTTTATATTTAAAGATTTAATAACTATTTTCTTATTTATAGTAGTGCTATCTATATTTGTGTTTTTTATGCCTAATGTTTTAGGTGACAGTGAAAACTATGTAATGGCTAATCCTATGCAAACACCACCGGCTATTGTGCCTGAGTGATATCTTTTACCTTTCTATGCCATACTAAGATCTATACCTAACAAATTATTAGGTGTTATTGCAATGTTTTCTGCAATTTTAATAATAATGATTATGCCGTTTACAGATTTAGGAAGAAGTAGAGGATTACAATTCAGACCTTTAAGTAAAATAGCTTTTTTTATTTTTGTAGCTAATTTTTTAGTTTTAATGCAACTAGGAGCTAAACACGTTGAATCTCCATTTATAGAATTTGGTCAAATAAGTACAGTCTTATACTTTTCACATTTTTTAATAATAGTTCCTTTAGTTAGTTTATTAGAGAATACGTTAATAGACTTACATCTTAACAAAAAAAATAAAAAGTATTAGTATATTTAGTTATATAGGTTTGTTGCCACCTAAACCTCATGCATTTTTAACGCATGCTCTAGCTTGCTGATTGACACCTACTAGTTTGACCACATATTGCGGGTGCACAATTTTTATTGCGCGTACCTTAACTGGTGTATATTTGGTTTCTATCTTAGATGATAGCTCTTTTATTGTGCTTAAGGATGTAATAGTATATCCTGCTAGAGTTAGACCTGTAGAACTTTAATAAAAAAAATTACTTAAATTTATCATATATACTAGCCTTAGAAACCTAATTTTTTCCCAAAGTATGCTGTAACTAGCCGATTGAATATAGTAAGTTCTAATGCCTTGTTTCCCCGTAAAATCTACATTTTTACTGTTAAGATGAATGGCTATTTAATAACAGTATGACTTTATACTAACTACATCCCGTTGTAATAAGTTAATGTTTACTCTAAACATACTAGAGATCAAAAGCTAAATACCTTCAGTTTCCTTTTTTTGGGAGTGTATAAAATTTTTCAAGATGTGAACTAATGGCATAATCATCCTAAAGATTGTTGGTGAATAAGAAAAAAAAATTAAATAAAATTAATAACTTTATGAATAAGTAAGTTGTGGTAGATATGAAAATGAAAATCATTTACTAATAATAATAACGTAATTATATCAACAATAGTCATTTAAAATCCTCTTGCAAAAAAAAGAACTTTTTTTTAGCCAACAAATTTTGTAAAGGTAAATTAAGGAATGCATGTGGTTTAGGTGGAATACATAAAGTTCATTCTAAACTAGTAGAAAATCTATAAATTAATACTTTAAGTATTTAAAGTAAAAATACTAAGGTTTTTTACTAATAAGATGTTTGTCTAAAATCAGTAGCTAATACGACTCCTACTTTAGCGATTATCTCTATAATACTACCATCAAAAGATACTAGAAAGAAATCTTGATTGACTTGCATTATATAGGCCGCTACACCTGCGCTGAATGAAAAACCTGCACTTACAAAGTTAAACCCTGCACTTTGTAAAGGTAGACTTGCAAACGCATGAGGTTTAGGTGGACTACATAGTGCTCACTCTAAACTAGTATATGCTCTAGATAATAAATGTTGTAAGTAATCAGTGTAAAATTGAGGTGTAGCTCATGGGTATCTAGACACACCTTTTCCTTCTACTAATTGCATGTAAACTATATTTAAAAATAATCAAGTTGCTACTACAGAAATTATAGAACCAAAACTACTTATTAAATTTCAACCTGCAAAAGCATCGGGGTAATCACTTATTCTTCTATGCATTCCTTGTAAACCTAAGAAATGTTGAGGAAAGAAAGTTACATTAACTCCGATAAATAAGATTCAGAAATGAACTTTTCCTAACATTATGTTGTAATCTAAACCTAACATTTTAGGTATTCAAAAATATCATGCACTAAATAAAGCAAACACTGCACCCATACTTAGAACATAGTGGAAATGTGCCACAACGTAATAAGTATCATGAAATGCAATATCAAGTGATGCATTAGCTAATATTACTCCACTTAATCCACCTATAGTGAACATAAATACGAAACCTAAAGCAAATAACATCAAAAGTGTTAATACTGAAGATCTTCCATAACATGTAGCTAATCAACTAAATATTTTAATACCTGTAGGTACTGCAATTATTAAAGTTGCGGCTGTAAAGTAAGCACGTGTATCTACGTCTAATCCTACACTGTACATGTGATGACTTCACACTACAAAACCTAACACACCTATAGACATCATTGCGTATACCATACCTAGGTATCCAAATACACTTTTATTGGAACTAGCTGAAATAGTTGTACTAATTATACCATACCTAGGTAAAGTATACTATTAATCTACATAACACGTTTCGCAACAAACAGCATTACATCTTATACAGTGGTACACCGTTTCACGTAAAGTACGCGTTAGCTCATGTGGATTGTTGACGTCTGAAAAATCACAACATACTCCTACTAAAAATTCGTCATAGCTAAGCTGTACTCAAGAGTGTGTACATTGGCCTATTGTATGCAAATGCTCACCCAAAGATAGGCAGGCACTGCATTCTGACCCAATATTATTATGTATACATACTATACATATACTACAAAGACCTAGCGCCAGCCCGTGCGAGCAATTCTGTAATAGACTTTGCGTACTAAAGGGATGAGGCTTGTTATTGTAATTGAATAAATACATGAGTAACTTAAACTTACTTATAAATGTACCTATGCTAGTTACGCCTAATATTCCTATAAACCCAGGTATGACCATAAATAAGATCATAATAATAGCGTGGGCAGTAATTATACTGTTATAAAGTTGGTTATCTGCTATATATTGAACACCTGGACCTAATAATTCAAGTCTAATTAATACTGAAAACGCAGTACCTAGTAGTCCTGAAGAAAGAGCAAAAATAATGCATAAAATCCTTATATCTTTTGCATTACTAGATAGGAATCAACGTTTTCATCATAAACTGATTTGTGACAATTTCATTGTAATATTACTTTCATTATTATTGTTAATAGAATATGAGTAAAGTCTACATAATTAGTAAAATAATTAGTAATTATCTATATTAGGGATAACAAAAAATAACCTATTATGTAAAGTAAAACGTATAGTATTTTTAGGAAGAAAAGGAATCGAACCTTCGACAGCCTTAGCTATTGAGTTTACAGCTCAACCCATCATACCAACAAATAGAACCTTCCTTTTTATTATGGGGAGATATTGTTAATGTTTATTAAACCCGTGCAATTTCCACTACACGAACCGTATTTCGACTTAACACCAATTAAGGTCACGCATACGAAAATTTTCCAAAAAAGCGTTACTACCTACTTATAATACTGGCTCATCTTTTTAGTTTATTGACAACATTATAAGTAGATAAAGCTGTACCTATTTACACTTTAATAGAAAACCAAACTTATTGCACATACCCCTTTCAGCGCCTGACGAGTGGTTAGTACCTATGTGAGATTAAATCCACCGTGATATAGTGATACACGATTACTAGTAATTCCTGTTTAATGCAGTCGAGTTACAGACTACAATCCATTTTATATTCTGTTTTAGAGATTACCTAATTTTCGCATTTTTGTCTCTCTTTGTCCAGATATATGTGGCACGTCTATAGCCCACAATATTAAGGTCATGATGACTTGTCTTGATCCCTGTTATGAAAACCAATATAGCGGCTAACTACTCCACCTTTCATAATTAAGACTATTAAAAAAAAATATCGAATTTAATCTACCACCTTTTTTAAAGTTGTCCTAATTATAATATTACATCTTATACATAACTAATGAAATAAGGGCTTATTTAAATTCATTAGCTTATAGCTCAATATGTCATGAAGCAAGGGTTTACGTTAATTTAATGAATCTAACCAAAGTCTCACGACATTAACTGAAGACAGCCGTGCAACGCTTGTATGAAAAAACAACCTATTAATAATATAAGTTGTTTAATCCATGCTCCTTACGGTAAATCCGTCTATCTTGACATGTTTTATTCAAATTGTGGTAAGGTTTTTCGAGGGTTATCGAATTAAATAACATACTTCACTACTGGTTTCACAAACGGTCTAATGATTTCAGTTCCTGCGTTGCCACATTACTCTTGAGGTGGAATGCTTACACTTTCATTTATACACTAATTATATACTTAGTCTATAACATTCATAATTTTCTGCCTGGACTACTAGGGTATCTAATCCTATTCGCTCCCCAAGCCTTCGTCCCTTAACGTCAGTTTATAAATAGAGGATCGCCTTCGCCATTATACATCCAATTAGTATCAAAAAATTTCATCTCTACACCAATAGTCCTAATATTTACCTCTCATATAAAACTCTAGTTTTTTTGTACATTTTTCAGGCTAAAAAAACCGTCTAGGTACCCTTTAAACCTAATAAAGATGAATAACACTAGTCTCACTTGTGTTGCCGCGACTGCTGGCACAAGAATTGGTCGAGACACATAAATAGAAATCTGTCATAATCAATTATCTATTTAGAACTTTATACGACGTAGTCGATTTGTATATATGCATCATTAGATATATACCTCCATTCCCCCAAATTGCTGGTTCAGCCGTTGGGCTATTGACCAAGATTCCTCACTGCTGTACTATACGTATTGGGGTTTTTTCAGACCCAATGTGGTCAATAAACCTCTCAGTCTTGACTACAAGTCACAGCTAGTTAAGCAATTACCTTAACTACTACTTACTTGAAAAATACTTAAAAATCTTAAAGCGAAAAAACCTATTAGTTTTTCTTTATGAATTATAAGGAATTTTTTCCTTACTTTAAGGCGAAACAAAGTTTATTATACTCACCTTTACACCACCTAATTTTTTTAGAAGAGGAAAATTTTTACATAAACCTTTCTGTAAAATTATGTATGATTAGCATGTGTCAAGCCTTTGGACAGCGTTCAATCAGAGCCATCATCAAACTCAGTAATAAAAAAAAAAATTAATTACTTTATCTAAGTAATTAATCTAGTTTATTGTTAAATAGTTAATTATATATTATTTTCCCTTACACTGTTATACTAAATGTTATTTATTTTTTTTATTGTTCTTGTTATCATATTAAAAAATTTTTTTACAAATATTATTAAGAAAAAAGGAAGTTTAAAATATTAAGCTAAAAAACACACTTATAATATAAATTATACTTAATATAAGCGAAACATAAAGGGTTTAACCAGTGAATCACGATAATACACCGCTTGTACCATTACCTCAACAACTTTATCATTGTCTAGTACAAGACTCATAAAGCCCATGGCTAAACTGTCGGATGTTGCCCGTCCAGCCACTGCTTCTATAACTAGACCTGCTCCGATTAATATTGTTGTAGCTCATCCCGTTACGATAATTATTGCTGCTTGCAATATCTTTTATTTTTTTTTAATTTTATGATAATGCAACTTAAATGAAATACCTTTATACAATTTTATACTAAAAAGTTTATTGTTATATAAACGGTAAATACTTTAGGCGTTTTTTATAATACATATAATAGTAAATGTGTTTTATTATTGGAAAAAGAAATTAATTATTTAAGTAATTAATCTGGTTTAATGTAAGAGAGATAAGTTTATATTATTTTTTCTTACGTTGTATGTGTAAATGCTGTTATTTATTGTTCTTGTAATCAAGTTAAAAATTTTTCTAAAGATAAGGATTCTATAACTATTGGCATTGAGCTATGCAATATACCGCATATTTCGGAACATTGGCCGAAAAAACATCCTTCTCTATTAATTAACACACTTATTTGATTTAATCTACCAGGATATGCATCACATTTAATACCTAAAGAAGGGCAAGCGTAAGAGTGTATAACGTCTCCTGATGAAATAATAAATCTTACGTGTGTTAATTCAGGCAGTAACACTCTATTATCAACTTCTAATAATCTTAATTGACCTTCTTCTAAGTCTGAATCGGGTACAAGATATGAATCAAATTCTAATTCTTCATCGTCATCATTGGTGAAGTCAGGATATTGGTAACTTCAGTATCATTGATGTCCTTCAACAAAAACTGTTAAAGAAGGGTCCGTTACTTCATCCATTAAATATAAAAGTTTAAATGAAGGAAAGGCTATTAAAATTAATATTAAAGCGGGAGTTATTGTTCAGATAAGTTCTATAAGTGTACCGTGGTTAAGATATTTGTTGCTTATAGGTGATTTGTTTATTACGTAATTTCTTATAATAGATACCATAATTCAAGCCACACCAAATAATATAATAACTAGGTAAAACATAATATTGTCATGAAGTTCTACAAGGGCTTCCATTTGAGGACTAGCACTGTCCTGAAAATATATACCTCAAGGTTGAGGTGCATCACATAATATTCTTATATTGTTAAATAAGTTCATTCGATAATTATATAATTATGATATTTATACTTATAAAGTATTCTACTTTTAATGATTTTAAATTTATTATATAAATAAATTCCTTTTGATTTAAATGCGTATTAAAAATGAAAAAGTTCTCTTTATTATTCAAACATATACTTTATTAACTATGTATAGTAATTTTTTTTCTTTATTATAAAGTAATTTAAATTATTAACCCATATTAAAAATAATTGTATATACAGTTATAATAGTATCACCTATTGTATAAATGTTAACCACAATTGTATATGTTAATTTATTACTTATTTTAATTTGTAGTAAAATTTAAACAATAGGGTACATAATTTAAATAAGTAATCATACTAGAGACAACATCCCAGCTATTTTTAATGTTTTATATGTCATTATAGTAAAATACTAGTCTTAATATATATAAATAAAGATTATTTTAATAAAGGTATACTAATGTCTATAAAGCTAATATAATTAAAAAAAAAATTTTTTTACATGGCAATATTTTTTATTAATCACGTTATAAGTGAAAAAACGCCATCATAAGTGCAAATAGACCTGTCGCTTTTGCAAAGGCAAACCTTAATATAGCGTATGAAAACAGTAGTCCTGTTAAAGAAGGGTTTCTAGCTACACCTAATATAAGGGCACCAAAAACAACTCCAATTTTTACACTCGCTCCTATTAATCCTGTTGTAGCTAATCCTATTCCTATAATTTTTGCTGCTCGTGACATACTTATTATATAAGTTATATATAATACTACGAACAGCTGCAATAATAAATAACGGCAGTCTTTATATATTGACCCCCTACGAAAGCAACCTGTACGATTACACCTGCAACTTCCTGATTATTTCCGTAAAAATAACCTAACATACTAATAAACGTAATATCCTTCAGATATGGTGTTCCTAGATTCATATTATATATAATTTATTATTAAAAATGCTCCATCCATAAAATATCATGGGACTATTTTATATATTTTGGTTTAGTTAGTATACTAACTAAGGTGTTTTATCGGTATTAAATCTGACATATAACTATGCCACGTATAAAAGTAAAAACGCCATCATAAGTGCAAATAGACCTGTGGCTTCTGCGAAAGCAAATCCTAAAATAGCGTATGAAAATAGTTGTCCTCTTAGAGAAGGGTTTCTAGCTACACCTAATATAAGGGCACCAAAAACAACTCCAATTCCTACACCCGCTCCGATTAATCCTGTTGTAGCTAATCCTGTTCCTATAATTTTTGCTGATTGTAACATGTTTTGCGATTTTTCTTAATAATAATACAACTTAAATAATATACCTTTATACAATTTTATACGAATAAAGTTACTATATAATCGGTTAACGATTTAAGGATTTATTATGGTAAAGGTCCAATTTATATCTAAATCTAATACATCGTATTTAATTTAAATAAACATTCGGTATATTAATCTTGATATAAAATGGACCCTCTATAAGTAATTTTATGCTTATAAGAGCTATGAGATTCGAACTCATATTACAATGATTAAAAGTCACATACTTTACCATTAAGTTAAGCTCTCCTTATATAGGTGGATCGTGTTAATAATAAGGAATAGGTGACTTGAACACCTAACCTACCGTGTGTAAAACGGTTGCTCTACCAATTAAGCTAATTCCTTTTAATTTTACTAATTAAAACCTATAATAAATTTATTAAAAGCTATAATTATTGATTGACTTTATTGATTAAATATAGTGTATAAATACTAACAAACACACTTTATAAATGTATTCTACTTATTATTAATATAAAAATATATTATATAGGTATTAGTGTTGTCTTTTATTAAATTAATGGGTTAAGCAATTAAACCTGTTAAAATAAGTGTGTTAATTACTATACCTTTACTATAAGCCAGAGGAGAAACTCGAATTCTCATTATTAATGCATGAAATTAATGTTCTAACCTATTGAACTACTCGGGCTTTATAAAAAATATAAATTAAAATATTAAAAAAGCTACCTTTGTAGAGTTTATAATAAAGCAAGTTTAGAGTAACTTTTTAATAAAAGGGTGGATATCCTGACTCGAACAGGAAACTTACTGTGCCACATACAGCTGCTCTACCTATTGAACTATATCCACCTTTATTATGTTGGAGTGATTCGAACACTCATAGCTAAATACCAAAAATTTATGACTTACCGATTAGTCTACAACATATTTTTTTTCATAATATTTTTATTAAATTTAAATTTCAAAGTAATACTTATCATTTCAAAGTGTATTTTTTGCAATATACTTACTTACACTACTAGGTGACAAACCTACATAATTAGCAGCATCTTTAATTGTTTTAAATTCTTTAATTAGATTATGAGATTTGTCATATAAGCAAGTTTTTACACCTTTACTTCTTTATTTCAATTTAGCGATAGTTTCCTTACTTACCTTAACCCTAGGTTTAGAAATGACACGCTTACCATAATACCTGACAACACGACTTGAAGAAAATTTAATTATACTTTCTCTAGTATGCTTATAACCTAATATAGAAGTAGCTGATTTATTTATATTAAGGCTAGGAATTAATTTATCTAAATAATACTGCTCTCTATCTAATAATATCTTTTTATTAATAGTAACTTCAATATTATGCAAGGGAAAATCTACCTTTTCAATTATAGCAAACTCTATATTACCTCATCCATGTTTAATGACTAAATTGTAAAATTTACTGTTATTGCTTTTGTAAATAGAACATCTATACCTATGTTGTCTAAACCGTTGCGCAATATTTATAGCAGAACCTATATATACCTTGCTTTTATCTAATTTTGATCTATAAGCGTAAATCCCTGGGCTTTGTGGCAAAGATTTATTATCCCCCTTAATAATAAATCCTTTTTAATTTAAATTATATCATACTACATCTTCCATGTATAGGTAACAAGATTTGAACTTGTACGGATTATATCCATTCCATCCTAAGTGGAAACTGTCTACCAATTTCAGCATACCTATTTTTTTTATTTATGGTTAATAATTTAAATCATTAAACTATTAATCTAAGATTATATTAGATGATTGCTCCAGAACAAATTTTCACATACTATGTATATCCTCTTTATGTTTATCATTAACCAAATCTAATATATGTGGGTGACTTAAACCATTTGTTTTAATCGCACCTAAATTATGTAAAACGTTAGCATCAGTTGTTATTGAGCTATGAGAATTAACATAATTTTCATACATTTGTGGAGTAGCGTCCCTATTAATCCTAGAATATAAAGATATCGGTAAGATGTAATTTAAAGGAATAAACCCTTTATAGTGAGGAATATGATATTCATCCAATAAACTTATAAAATTATGATAGGTATAAAAAGCGATTTTAGTAACTTTCATTGCAATCATAAAACAGGAAAAGCTACCCCCGTGGTAATCAATAGTAAACAATACAGTATCGTATAATTGATCTAGTATATTTTCTATTTTTTGACCTATTAAGCTTTTTACCTCAACAAAAGCATGAGGTTTAAAAAAAGGATCCTTATCTAAATGTTTTTCTATTACATAATCTGGACGTTTTTTACTACCTATTTGTATCTGTTCAGGAGTAGTAAACCAGTTGTCTTCCTGTTTAAAGTAATGGTTAATCATAGCGAATGTAGCTCTGCTAGTAACATGTTCTTGGTTATTGTTTCCTTCTCTTATAAGAGAAATTGCTCTATTAATACCTTTTATATGGAAGTATTTCATATGTAAATATTATTTAGTTTACCTTGTTATATGTCGGCTAATAACTTTATTGCCTTATTTTTCTACATTAACTTGTAACAGTTAATGCAAGAAACATATAAAATATATAAACAAGTAAACTTTTATTAAAACGTATAGTATTAAAAAAAAATTTTTTTTTAATTGATTTTATTAATTTTATCCCCGAAGGGTTGCTCGAGATAAGATTTGAACTTATAACCTAAACATCTTCAGAGTTCCGCTCTACCAGGTTGAGCTTCTCGAGCTTTTCTTATAATATTTTTTACTTTAGTTTTTTAATATAAAACATGGAGATATTAGGACTCGATCCTAAAATAACGATATGCAAAATCGCAGTTTTACCAATTAAACTATATCCCCTTTATTTATAATTTACAGTTATATTTTTATAAATTTTCTAACACTTATTAAGTAAAAATACATAATAATGTACTACAGAGATACTATCTATAAATAATAATATAGAAATAAAAAAAAATAATTTATAAAATAAGAAGAAACTATTAATAAAAAAGCGTTTATTCATAAAGGTTGTTGTTTTATTAAGCAGTCAATTATGTATTTTGTAGTATATGATTAGAGCTAAATATTTATTATCGTTTTACTTACAATAGTAATTAACCATATAATTAACCCACTTGGGAATTGAACCCAAGATCTAATGGTGAAAGCATTACGTCTTAACCTCTTGACTAGTGGGTCTTAAACTTTATCCGAAAAACGACTTGAACGTTTACGATTAAATATCAGGAAATCTTAAGTTTCCCCTGTCTACCAATTCCAGCATTCGGATTTTTATATATATATATATACTAATTTATATTATTAATTAATATTATTTAATAATATACTATCTATAAGATAATATTGCTAGTGTGTTTAGCCATAAAACTATACATCTCATGTATATCGTGTTTATGTAAGTCATTTAGCATATCTAATATGTGAGGGTGTTCAAAAGAACTAATACTTTCTGCTCCTAAATTTTTTAACCTTTCAGCATCTGTGTTAAACATTATCCTTTTTTTATACAATAAATATGCTTCTTCAACTATAGGTCCTTTTAAATTTGAATGATAATCCATGTAATTTTTCTCAGGTATAAGATAGTTCAACGGAATAAACCATTTATAATTTTTAATGCCATAATCATGTAATAAACTAGAAAACGAATAATATACATAAAATGCTATTTTAGTCCCTTTTATACCGATCATAAATGCTGAAAAGTTACCCGACATTAATCCATAATCATCAATAGCTACAAAAAGAGTATCGTGTAGTTGATCCAATATCTTATTAAAATTACTATTAATTAGACTTTTAACCTCTATAAAACAATGCGGTACACTACTATTGTCCTTTTCCAAATATTTTTCTATGGATATATCGGGCTTTTTTATAGTAAATTCTTGTATTTGCTCAGGGGTTTTATGAAACCTGTGTACTGGAAAATACACCTCCGATAAACCTAATGCTGCTGTACCACTTCTATGTTCATGTGTGATTATTCCTTCTCTAATTCTACTTATAGAACTGTTTAATGATTTTATGTCAAAGTATTTCATGATTTATTATTTATTATATATTTTTCCGATTTAGAGACCTAATAATAGCATAAACGTTTAACATAATAAATACACCAATACAAAATAATCTTTAACCTTAAATTGTTAAATGTCGGTTGGCCGTTATCCACGTTTTCTCGATTTACCTAATAAAAGGCCTTGTTTATGATATTTCTTATGTTACTATTTATCTATTGTAATTTGTAATACGTACATACTACCTAAGGCTAGAATGAATCGAACACTCATCTGAGCTATCATGAGCAGCTTGCTTTACCAATTAAGCTATAACCTTTATTGTGCGGACAAAGGAGTTGCACCTTTATTTATGGGTCATGAGCCCATTATGTTACTATTACATCAATCCGCATATGTGGCTACTTAAATTACTTTACTCATTATTATATTTTAATATCTTAATAATAAAACATATTATTAATAATATAATAATAAATAACAGCCCAGTGCAAGTATCGCACTTACTTCTACCGATTACAAAACGGTTACATTACTTTTATGCTAACCGGGCTTAATGTTATATGTAATATTAAGTATTTTTATTTATAAAAGGTTACTTATTACAAGTAATTAATACGATCTTTATATGATAAATATTAGTGTCTAAATAAATGCATCATAATAATTAATTATAAAACAATACATTATAGTAATTAATCTCAATAATTATAATATTATATTAATTTAGATTTTTATATTTCTAGTATTCTCACCTAAGACTTGAACTTAGATCTAGATATTAGAAGTATCCTGCTCTACCATTAAGCTAGTAAGAATTAAATAATATTATTATGAAAACTATATAAATAAGAGACAAGGAGGAATTGAACCTCTTATGTTTGATTTGCAATCAAAATGTAAAACCTTTTACAACAAGTCCCTTTTTCTGAGTTATTAATTAACATAATAATTTAAGTTTATAAACGTGTACAAGATTCGAACTTGCAACCATTATGTCCGTAGCACAATACTCTAACCATTGAGTTAACACGCTTTTATAACTTTATTTATTTACATACAAAAACCATGGTAAATAGTAGTTATAAGACCTTTACATGAAAATATACCGAATAATATAACTATATTATTAATTAAAATCATTAAATTAAATATCACAGTAAATAATAACTATGATTAAATATTATAATAATTTATATAATTTTTAAAATATACCTAGAATATATTTTTTTTTATTATAATACACTATTTAAGATATATTAGTGTAATATATTAGTGAAGAAACAGAATAATGTAAACCATCTAAAATAGGAGCAGGGTATATACCTAATGATACTGTTAATATTACTAATGTTAATAATATAGATAATTCTCTTTTGTTTAAATCAGGTATGTTAAATTTAAAAAATTTAGAAAATGACCCCGCAAACGCTATTCTGTTGTACATATATATTGTATATGCTGCGCTAAATACTATAGAAGAACTTGCAAATACACCTAATAAAGGTAATCTTTCAAAAGTACCGTATAAACTCATAAATTCACCTATAAAATTTAGTGATAAAGGAGTACCTGCATTTCCTAAACAAAGTATAAAGAATAATATAGAGAATAAAGGCATTACCTGTGTAATACCTCTATAAAAAGTTATTAATCTTGTAGATGATCTATCATATAATACACCTCCAGCACAAATAAATAAACCTGAAGATACAAAACCATGAGCCAGTCCTAATACTATTCCACCTTCAATACCTTGTATAGAATTACTAAACACACCTAATAGGTAAACAGCAGCGTGTGATACTGAACTATAGGCAATTAATTCTTTAACGTCTATTGTTCTTAGAGTACTAAAGCTTGCATAAATAATAGTTATTACTCCTATTACATATATTACGGATGTGAAATAAAAATAAGCTTTGGGTAGTAAAGGTAATATTAATCTAAGTATACCGTATAAACTAAGTTTCAACACTATACCTGCTAGTATTATACTACCTCCAAGAGGAGATTCTACGTGAGCTTTTAATAATCAAGTGTTTAAAAAAATTGTAGGAGTTTTTACAGCAAAAGCTATAAAAATACCGTAAAATAAAAATAATTGAGTTAAAAAATTAAAATTTGTTTTGTATAATGCGTCAAAATCAGTAGTTCCCATTATAGATGCCATAGTTAATATAGATAATAGTAGGAATAAAGATCCTAATAAAGTATATAAAAATAAATAAAAACTGGCCCTTACTCTGTTACTAGATCCAAATAAACCTATTAATATAAATAAAGGAGGTAAAATACTTTCAAAAAAAATATAAAATAATAAAATATCCAATACTAAAAATACTGCCAATAACAATGTTTCTAATAGTAATATAATTATAACATAAGATTTTACATTCTCTGATATTGAGCTTCAGTTACTTAATAAAGATATAGGCATAATAATTGTAGTTAAAAGTACAAAGTATATGCTTATACCATCTACTCCTAAATAAAAATCAAAGCTACTTATTTTATGATACTCTTGCACAAATTGAAATTGATTGCTACTAAAATTAAATAACATAAAAACAATTAGAGATACAAAAAAATTTACTATTGAGGTAGATAAACCTATCATTTTAATTTGATTTAAAGTTGATAATGAGTAGCCTTTTGTTTTATTAGCGTACGAAACACTACTAATCATAAATATACCTAGTAGAGGTATTAATAATAAAAGAATAAGTAACATAATTATTTATAGAAAAAAAGACTTAGTTTCCTTTTAGTAAAATAAATATTAAATAGCAAGATTAACGAAAAAATTGTTTTATATTATTATATAAAAATATTTTATAATAATATAAATTACTTTTTTTATTTTATATTTATATATAATTAAACAATAAGCCTGTAGTAAATACGAAATTTATAAATAGTATATAATATGATAGTATTCTACTTATAATATATAATTGTTTGATTATATTATGCTTGATATAATATGTACTATCTTTAAAGCACAAAAACAGGTTATTATCATGAACATGTATTTATGGATAATGTCTATTAAAAGACTTATTTATCAAGACTATCTTTATTATTTACATGTATGCAAAATTTATTTTTATTGAATGAAACTTTTACCAATGGTTTAACTTATAATTTATTATATGTAATATCAGGATTATCTATATTATGTGGTATTCTCGTTATTATAAGTAAAAATCCTATAGTATCCGTGTTATTTTTAATAGGACTGTTTATTAATATAGCTGGCTATCTAATGATGTTGGGTATTAATTTCATAGGTTTATCTTACCTGCTTGTTTATGTAGGAGCGGTTTCAATTTTGTTTCTGTTCATTTTAATGCTTATTAATGTAAGGATTTCTGAACTAGTCACTGATAATAATAACAGTTTACCTCTCGCAGCTATAATAGGTATAGTTTTTAACTTAGCACTTTTTAAATTATTACCTAGCAATTTTATAGCTAAAGGATACATTTATGGGATGGGAGTAGATAAAATTTATACAAATACAGAAATCAACAAAGATTCAAACTATGATTTTAATATAATTATTTCTGATGAGTCTTTATACAATGAAAATCTATCATACGTTACTTCTAATATATGAGACGGAGTGTTAGCAGAAACTTCTCACATAACAAGCATAGGTAATATTTTATATACTGCATACCCTTTATGATTAATATTAACATCTATAATTCTTCTATTAGCTATGGTAGGAGCTATTGTTATAACAATAAAACAATAATTTTATATACGTTAAATATAATAGTGTACTATATAATAACAATGTTATTGTTTAATATAAAATTATAATAATAAATTATAAGTTAAATAGATTAATTAATAATATTATTAGTAATAAAAAACGTTACTTATATATTGCAAAAAAAATTAATTAATAATATGTAGTGTAAAACTTTATTGAACCTATCTTTTTAGTGTAATGTTTTTAAATTTACAGTGTATACATTTTTAGAGCTAAAAATCATATAATATGAAAATTGAAAATAGAAGTGCCTTTCAAGGCCATCCTTTTCACTTAGTATCTCCTTCGCCTTGACCTATATTTACTTGCATAAGCTTACTAAATTTAACTACTTCAGGTGTATTAACTATGCACGGTTTTGATTATGCAGGTTACTGGTTATTTAACGCACTTGTCTTAGTGATGTCTAGTATGTTTTTCTGGTTTAGAGATGTAATTTCTGAAGGTACTTATATAGGTAATCACACTTTAGCCGTACAAAAAGGATTAAACATGGGAGTAGCTTTATTTATAGTATCTGAAGCTTTATTTTTCTTAGCCATATTCTGAGCTTACTTTCATAGTGCTTTATCACCAACTGTAGAATTAGGTGCTCAATGACCTCCTATAGGTATAGAGGCTATTAATGCTTTTGAATTACCATTACTTAATACCGTTTTATTGTTAGCATCTGGTGTAACAATTACTTATTCTCATCATTCTTTAATACAAGGTAATAGAAACGGAGCTTTATATGGGGCATTATTCACTATAATTCTTGCTTTAGTGTTTACAGCATTCCAAGGTATAGAATATTCAGTTTCTTCATTTACTTTAACAGATGGAGCTTATGGTTCTTGTTTTTATTTTGGAACAGGTTTTCATGGTCTACATGTTATTATAGGAACTATATTTTTAGCCGTAGGTTTTTGACGTCTGTTAGCTTATCACTTAACTGAAAACCATCATTTAGGTTTAGAAGCTGGTATATTATACTGACATTTCGTAGATGTTGTATGATTATTTTTATTTTTATCGGTATATTATTGAGGATCTTAATAATATTGATACCATGTTATAAGTAATTGTATAAAGTATTGTCAGATATTATTTAAAATTACATGTAAGCTAAGGTAGACCTCTTATTTAAAATTAGTTAACGAAACTAGATTTAGCAATTAGGTATCAAAGCTATGGCGTCGTTGTTTAATAAAAAAAACAATATAGTTTTTTTAATTAATTTTATAACTAATTATAACTATTAATATCAAATCTTTACCCAGGTTAGATTGAAAATTGAACTTTCACTTTAATTACAGCCGAAATTCAGAACAAAACTTTAATTTAGTTTTTTTCCTTATACAACTCTTACTTTTACTAAGCCTTCACCAAACTCAGACAAGTCGAAAATTTGGAGGCCGAATTCATTTGGCCTCTCCATGCCTCATACTCTTATCATAATCCTGCTACAGAATGCCCTGTATTCTTCTATATCCCACCCTTCAAAATATGCTAAGTATCCAGGTCAACTGTTCCGTATTCCTAGCATATTCTTCTAAAGGCATAATTGGCGCAAACTTATGTGGGATATTCGCAGCTCTTTCCCTACACACAACCCCTTTTGGTTTATTGTAATCATTTTATCAGTCCACATAATACTCAAAGCAAACAAATTTACGTCCACTGGTTGCCACAACACAAATTGAGTTGCAGTCATCGTTGTGTCAGATGGGTATTCTGCATAAGTTGACCAAGCTGATAAACGTAAGCCGCACGAGATTGAGCTCGGCGGGGTTTTTACATTCCATAACTAACATCGGAGATTCCTTAAAGTCGTTTCTGTAAAGTGATGGTTAGAACAATACACACCAGTAAAAGTCAGTAGTTACCAGGTGGTCATAAGTAGTTTCCTCGCGGGGAAATAAAGCCAGAGGAGTTATCGCAAAAATATGTTTTACTGGAATTATTCGAGTTACTGGGATCACACCAGAAATTGCAGCCTTTGTGGAAGTTGCTGTCCACAAAAGCCAATTCCAGAGCATGTAGTAGTAAACATGATAAGGCTTTCGGTTTCTCATTGATTGAAGGCGACTTAAGATAATCCCGAGAAAAAGGTAACTGTTGTCGTCCAAGAGAGTGGAGGGGCGCAACGACGGAGGAATGTTATGACAAATGGCAGAAATAGCTTCTTCTCTTGATTGCTCCATTGTGACAAAGAACTCATCCATTGTAATGAATAATTGGTGTAATGAATTTTCCAGTTATTGGTTGGTAATGGTAGAATGAAGAGAGTTCAAAATATTAAACCTAAAGTGATTGCAAATATAGTTTAATTGGTAAAACTGCGATTTTGCATATCGTTATTTTATATCAGTAAGTTCCAAGTTCAGTATCATACTCTAATTGAACCAAATCCTCTATTATATATTGTCTCATTGCTCTATCACCTGCGTTATAAGGTATAGTCATAATAACCTTTTTTACATGAGATCTGTCCCATATAAAATTACTTAAACGTAAATAACTACCAGGTTTAACCTCTTTTACCTCTTTAGTCTCTTTCTTACCTTTTTTAACCTTCTTCTCTTTAAGCTCCTTATTCTCTTTAAGCTCCTCTTCAAAGATACCATTAGCTATTTTATATTTGATGTAACCTGTTACCTTGTGCAATAGAAAGTTGTAGAAATCCTTAGGATATTTATCATTGTTCGTAAGATTAAGTTCATCATACAATTTACTTTCTTGACTTAACAAAGATAAGTGTTGGAATCCATTACAGGTAGCATCTAATTGTATAGGTAGATAAGTTTTAAATTCGGTAGCTAAATCATCATTAAGAAAGTTGATATATCTTTTGTATTCAATACAAAATGATACAAACAGTAATTTCTCTTTAGCCTTTTTAATCAAAATACCGTTTTCATAGTTAATTATATTTAACACATTATCATCTATTCACCTACATTTAGCTTCTACACTGCTTTTAGATATCGCACCACCAAAACAATTAGCACCGAAGGCTTTTAGGTATTTTACATCATCAAGATGACTTTTATCTAAAGTACCTGGATATGAAAACAATAGTAAAGCTTTAGCCAAATCATTACCTTGATAATTAAGGTAAGGAGCCATACAATACAACCTACCCCTATGATCCAGCCTAACAGGATAATATATAGAATTAAAGTTCCTATATAAATTAGCTATTTTAAGTATAAACTCTTGATGTACAAATTTACTTACTAATTTCTTATGAGAGTTCTGTTTATACTTGCTTAAAACAACCCCTGGTTCTAGCTCCAAATCGCTACTTTTAATAAGTAAATAACTACCTATATCAGAAGTAACAAAATCTAAAAGTTCTGTATTAATTTTAAAAGGCATTTTGTTTAAACTGTTAACTAAAGGCAATACTTTATTATCAGGAGCTAACTCAGAGCCAAGTTTGTAACTATGTTTATCCGTGAAAATATCCTCTGAATAATCCACATTGTTAAGTAAATAACCACCTTCCCCGTCTTTGTAATCCTTGGGTTCTACTATCATAGGTAGTCTTAAAGGTGTAACTGCTATTACATCCTTTTTATCTAACTTTAATAAATCAGGATCAACAATTTTATATTCAAGTCTTCTTTCACGTCTAGATACAGTAACAACGTCAACTCTCATTAACTCAGAAAAGTTTAATACCTCCAGAGCCATATCACCTAAGCGCATAAAAAACCTATCATTTTCTTCTAAGACAGCCTTTAACTCAGGTTTGCTTTTCAGATATGTCGCAGTCCAAACCCTAAAGTTAGTTTTGTCATCCCCTTTTATGGTGCTAAAATACTTATTAACTAGTTCTTTACCTACTTTAACACAAATAGAAACCATAGCAAGCATCTCTTCATGTTCTGTTTTAGTGTGTGTTAATACTTTAAGTAGATGATAAATAAGATTATCTCTAATGAAGCTAGCACCAACCCCTCTTAAAACTTCAATATACAATTCGTCTTTTTTAACGTTAGATTGTAAGAGAAGTTCTATGTACTTATTAATATACTCAAGCTTATTTAAAATTACACGAGCAGCAGGTCCAGATAAAAGTGACACAGCTAAACCGTCAGAAGTAGGTGTAGGTTTATCAGCATTAACTTTAGATTTAAAGTTAAGAAGAAATTTTTCAACTTCAAGCTGTATCTCCTCGCTAGTTTCATAATTTTTGTTTCTAAAGTAAGTATCAAGAGTATGAAACATATCACCTGTAGCAGTATTAAAGTAAGCTTTGTTTTTATTATAGGATATACTATTAGTAGAGAACTTTCTTTTATTAGAAAAAGGACAGAAAGGATTATCCTTACTTTTATCAAAAGAATTACTTCTGTCTTTAAAATCAGGATTTCTAGCTAAGAATCTATTAATAGATTTTCTTTGTTTAGCCTTTCTCTTTATGTCCAATTTCTTAAAGTATTCCTGTAAGTCTATAGGAGGTTCTGGTACAGTAAAAACAGTTTTATTTTTTTTAGCCAGCCCTCTTTTATAAGAACCTTTCAAGTCCTTAGAGAGCTCCTCTCTAAGTTGCAAAAAGGATTTATTCCTATTTTCAGGTGGCTGTTATGCAAGTGAAATAGTAATAATGGCTTGAGGTAACTCTTCATCCAAAGATGCACTTTCGTAACACCTTTGAACAATATACTTCTCAAAGTTAGCTAGGGTAAAAGTCTCTTTATTAAAAGCTCAAGACGCAATTTTAAAGTCTTCATATTTAGCTTCTACAGAGATATGATACCCATAATGGTCCCTCAAATCAGCATAAGTAGCTGCATAATAACTAGCACTTTCTCTGAACAGCAAATCCGCTGTTCAATCCAATTTTTTAATTACCAAGTATGGTAAATGAGGATGATCCTCAGAATAATACCTAACCTTAGATGAAACAATAAAATGTCCTTTATTAAATAATGATTTCATAGTTGACTTTTAATATACGTAACCAGATGAAACCTTCAGGAACTTATCCCCCTATTCGAAGCATAAGACGGTGCGGGAAGAACCACTCTCAGGTTTTTGTTCTTGCAGTCAGTCGTATTACGATTAATAATAACAACCATCAGTCGTATTACGATTAGTAATAACAACATCACGACTATCACCAACCCTCCCTAAGGGTGTATCAATGTTAGGAAATAGTACTTGTCACAACCTCTTATCTGTACCCCTTTGGACGAAAAACATTAAATGTTACCACACTCTCAGCGCTAATACTGAGAAAGGATGACAATCGCCGAGCTGGCGGGGTTATAAGGTATGAAACCACCTTAATACGTTTTGTATGTACTTAACCTTATTGATACAGAAATCAAACCACAAATTTAGCGTGAAATGAAACCTGTATTTCCTAATTAACTCGAATACACGTTAACAGGGAAGGAAAAAATGCGTACTCTACCCTCTAAGAAATTGCAACACGAAACTTTATAAAAAACACGAAATTGAGAAACGCTCTATCCTTCATAGATAGGAGAAAATTATCGTTTATTTAGTTGTATATACCCCCCCTCCTGCCTACAGCGGTTGGACCCCCGTTAACTCCAACCCTACTTCATCTACAAAAAACCAATTTGAAGAGAAAATTAATGGATGGGTGGCTGAAACACAAGCAAAAGTTAAAAACACTGAGGAAAATTTGTACAAATTCAAATAGGAGGCAAAAGAATGGAGGAAAACTTTTCAACAAGAGAGGATACATCAAAAGGAAGATATTGATCCTCTTTACACAAATGTCAAGGACATTTTAACTTTGTTGGAGGGGCATATGAATATTGTACAAGCTGAACACAATGCCTTGGAAAAACGCATTGATGTAATCAAGGGGAAATCTGTGCACAAGAAACCTCCAAAAGTGGAAAAGAGAGCTACAAGAAAGAATATGAAAAGAAAGGCTAAAACAACGGCAATGAAGGGAATCACTAAAAATTAATTAGAACATTAAAACCTTATTTAATAAGCATGTGTATAAAATATATTTATATTAACTATATTAACGGATATATGTAAGCTGATTTCTGTTATTGCGTATTTAACTAAAATAATACTTAATGTTGGCTTTACATCTCAAAGAACTACTGTTTATTTTCTATATAATACCAGAACTCGTGTCCCAAAACGCAATAAAAGTAATACTATTAAAAGTGTCAGACTTTACTATCGTGCGCAAAACACATCACATTAGAATATAATATTAAAGAAAAAAAAAATTTTTTTTTATCATACTTATTTATTATAAATTTTATTTAATGTAGATCTAACCCGTCTTTAATGTAAGAACAAGATAATACTACAAACACTTGAGCTTGTATAAAGGCGATACCTAATTCTAGTCCAGAAAAGGCTATAATAAATGCCAGAGGAAACAATCCTAAAAAGAAGAATATAAATCCTGATGTCATTATATTGTATGTGAAACCACTAAGTATGTTAAGCAACATGTGACCTGAAAGGATGTTCGCTGCTAATCTTAGACCTAGTGATACATTTCTTGCAAGATATGATATAAATTCTATTAACACTAGTAAGGGCAATAGAGCTAATGGACATCCCGCTGGTACAAATAAAGAGAAAAATTTTAAACCATGTTTACTAAAACCTAGTATAGTTGCACCTAGAACCACTGTAAAACTTAAAGAAAAAGTTAATACAAAATGACTAGTGCTAGCAAAACTGTAAGGAACCATCCCTATTAAATTGTTAACTAATATAAATATAAATAAAACATAAATAAAAGGAAAATAAACTTGTCCATTTTTCTCATTTATTTGGCCTACAACTATACTGTGCACTGTCGAGTATATAGACTCTTGGCTTATAGATCATGCATTTGGCACTATTTTATTGTTATTTGTAGATAATAAACTTACTACAAAAATTAAATAACCCGCTATTGTCAAGTAAAGGCCTATGTTTGTTAAAGACAATGATAAATTCCCTAGAATGGGTGCATCTACACTCAATAAATTTCTTACTTCAAATTGGTCCAATGGACTTGGTATATTTAAAAAAGTATTCATAAATGACTCTTGTTTGCGTATCTATTAATATAGTATCTAAGTTTATTATAATGTAAAATTACAATTTACTTATAAATACACGAGTTGCAAATAAACGAACAAATCTAGGTAAAATATACTTAGAAAAAACGTATATTAACACCACGAAAATAATGAATGAAAATATTACTTGATTTATAAAAAAGAAAGGAACTAATTGAGGCATTATAACATTATGATGATTATGCTCCTTATACAATGCAGGAGGTCTGATAACAGAACCTCCATGGCAACGGACCTGATGACTAGCATAAACATTATGAGAAGAAATCCGATATTTCATCCAAATCTAATTGTGATAAGGGTAGTTCCCTCATCTCGTTTAGAGTTTGAAAATGGGATTCTACTATAACGTTTCCTCTAGACATAGATTCCAACTCTCAGCCTCGAACCATAGGGTTTGCATCAATTAAGTCTCTACGAGCTTGAGCAGCAATGCCAACCGATTTAAAATATACTACTGTAACCATAATTGCGCCTATTATGCAAGGTATGCTTACAAAGGGATATCTCATGATAATGTCAATAAAATATCAGCCCTCCTCTGATTGCAAATCTGCATATTTAAAATTTAAAGGTACAGCAGTATTATTTAAATGACTAGCAATACTAGTGACCGGAGTGGCTAGAGCTAACTTCATATTTAACAAAAATATATTTTTTTTGTTAAGAACAAATATAAATATACTTGCTAAAGAAAAAAAGTAGTTTCACATCATTATGTTATATTAATATATACTCCTTATACAATGCAGGAGGTCTGATAACAGAACCCCCATGGCAAAGGTACTTAATATTAAAAAAAGCCAAAAAAATACCTAAAAATCTAAATCAGATAAAGAAAAAAAAAATTAATTACTTTATCCAAGTAATTAATCTAGTTTAATGTTAAAGAGTTAAATATATATTATTTTTTTTCCTTACACTAATACACTAAATGCTATTTTTTTTATTGTTATTGTAATCAAATTAAAAACTTTCTCTTAAATGCAATAATTAAATAAATTAAGCTTATTTCCGTATAAATTAGAATCTTATTATAAATATGTAAAAAGATATCACTTATTCATTTCTAGCCCTTAATATGAATCGAACATATATCAGAATATTAACAGTATTCCGCTCTACCGTTGAGCTATAAAGGCTTATAGGTAATAATAAAAAAATATGTATTAATTTAAATGTCAGGTTACTATGATTCGAACATAGAAAATCCTCAACCCAAATGAGGCGCCTAACCAACCCGGCGCTAACCTGTTTTTTTTTTTATTATAATAATTAATATTACTCTAGTAATACTAGTTACACATTACTAAGGCAGTTGTCTCAACCATCGAGCAAAAAGGGTAGAATTAGGTTGCATATTAGGATGATATATAGGGGATCTAACGCTATTCATGATACGCTTATACTCAAGGTCTCGCGGAGAAAGAGTTTCAGGATATTGTGAATGCCCATCTCTAGATCTAATGTGGTCCAATTTATGCGATAACTTTGTTGCATATGGTTGTTGTGACACAGCGTTATTGTACCCATTTGCTATAACGGAATCCCTAACTGCCATATCATGTGGTGTAGCAAAAGAATCTGTAAATATTATGCCTTCAGGTATATTACCTAGTGGTGTAGGTGTAGCGTTACGAGATGGTCAACTAATGTTTCCTGGAAAATTATTGTTACCACCCGTTGCGTTCATAAAAAGTGTATGATTTTGACCAACCTCAGGTAATAATATTTTCTCAATTGCTTCCAATAATCTTAATTGACCTTCTTCTAAGTCTGAATCGGGTACAAGATATGAATCAAATTCTAATTCTTCATCGTCATCATTGGTGAAGTCAGGATATTGGTAACTTCAGTATCATTGATATCCTTCAACAAAAACTGTTAAAGAAGGATCTGTTACTTCATCCATTAAATATAAAAGTTTAAATGAAGGAAAGGCTATTAAAATTAATATTAAAGCAGGCCCGATTTCAAAAAAAAATCTTATAAATGTACCGTGGTTAAGATATTTGTTGCTTATAGGTGATTTGTTTATTACGTAATTTCTTATAATAGATACCATAATTCAAGCCACACCAAATAATATAATAACTAGGTAAAACATGATATTGTCATGAAGTTCTACTAGAGCTTGCATTTGAGGACTAGCACTGTCCTGAAAATAAACACCTCAAGGTTGAGGTGCATCACATAATATTCTTATATTGTTAAATAAGTTCATTCGTTAATTATATAATTATGATATTAATATTTATAAAGTATTCTACTTTTAATGATTTTAAAATTATTATGTAAATAAATTACTTATGATATAAATTAATTTTAATAATGAAAAAGTCCTTTTTATTGTTCAAACATATACTTTATTAACTATGTATAGTAATTTTTTTTTTTACTATAAAGTAATTTAAACTATTAAGCCATATTAAAAATAATTGTATATACAGTTATAATAGTATCACCTATAAATATTAACTAGAATTTGATAAAAGTAAAAACGCTATCATAAGTACAAATAGACCAGTCGCTTCTGCAAAGGCAAACCTTAATATAGCGTATGAAAACAGTTGTCCTGTTAAAGAAGGGTTTCTAGCTACACCTAATATAAGGGCACCAAAAACAACTCCAATTCCTACACCCGCTCCGATTAATCCTGTTGTGGCTAATCCTGTTCCTATAATTTTTGCTGGTTATAACATATACTATAATTTATGTCAATATTACTAGTCTATTAAAATACTTTATATACATAAATATATTAATTAATTAATTAATCTAATTCGATAGTTTTTATTTATGTATATATATATTAATTAATTAATCTAATTCGATATTTTATATGTATGTATATGTTAATTAATATCTTTTAATACCTACCTGAGATTCGAACTCAGACTTTAATATTAGGAGTATTATGCTCTACCATTAAGCAAATAGGTATTTATATAATAAACTTATTCTTGTAAAGGTGGTGTTACTATGTGTTTATACTAAAGTTATATATAACATTAATACTAGTTTTTACAGAGAATATCCGATTCGAACGGATGTGGTCTATTAAACCAAATAAGTTTCAAGCTTACCGCTATAAACCACTCAGCCAATTCTCTTATAAGTATATATATATACTTACATGTATTAATATATATATATTAATAATTGATTCCTCGATGACTTGAACATCGAACACACTCTTATCAAAAGTACACTTTACCTATTAAGTTAAGGAATCTATACGACTTTAAGTTTAAAATAATAAAAAAGATAACAAGAGCACTCAGATTTGAACTGAGAATTTGAAGTTTGAAGCTTCCTATTTTGCCAATTAAACTATACTCTTTATCGATTACAAACATGTTTATAATATTACTTATTACTTGTATGTATAAGAATGTTGAAAATTCGGAAAAGAGATGATTTGAACATCCAGGTGTATAAACACAATATTTAGCAAATATCTTGCCTTACCTATGGCGACTTTTCCTTGAAAGACATACTATACTAATTTATATATTATAAATATATAAACGAGTTAAACCGGCCACGATCCGATATCTCCTTTCTCGACAAGAAAGTACTTTACCAATTAAGTTATTAACTCTATAACTTATTATATATGCATTACTTACGAACAATATACTGTAAGTTAATTCTACTATAAACATTATTTTGTTAATGATGTTTATCATAGATAATTTAAAAAGTTTTTACAAAAAAAAATTAAATATACGGCCAACCGAATTCGAATCGATACACATCGTTTGGAAGACGAACGGTCTACCATTAACCTATAGCCGTTTTATGTATAAATATACTATTAATTAATATTGTTAATAATTTTTTTTTTAATTAGTATAAATTATGCAAAAATGTGTAAAAAACATTAAACATGTATTATAAAATAGATTATATATAATAAACATTAGTCCTGCTTTTTATTTATATAATGTATTAAGATTAAATTAAGTGTATTAAGGTTAAATTAATTTTTCTAAGGTTAAATTAAGTGCATTTTTTTTGCTAATTAAATAATAAAATTAGGTGTATTACTTGATAGTATGCAATGTTAAATTTTATGAAATTTACTTTTTCAAAAGGTAATTTACTTTCACATAGCAAAACAATGTTAATATCTTTATTAGTATTATTATTATTTTCAAATGCTGTAACTATAAGGCGTGATAAATCAATATTATTCTCTAGAATTGTAATAAGTAGTTTAATATTAACAGCTTTACTAGCATTTAATAATTTATATACTAAACCTTTAGAAGCTGGAGTATCAATATATGGTGGTCTATTAAACGTAACTACATTTAGCCAAACTTTTAATATATTCATTTTATTAATAAGCGCCATTATATTAACACTTACTGCATTTTATCCTAGGAAAATATATGTAAGAGAATTGTCTAGTATATATAGTCTATTATTAAGTAAAATATACTATAATAAAAATACTATTAGTAATAAAAACGGTGAACAATTTAGGATAATAGAGTATAGCTTAATAATAGTGTTTATTTTATGCGGAGCCATATTTTTAATAAGTTCGGCTGATTTAATATCTGTGTTTTTAGCTATAGAATTACAGAGTTATGGTTTGTACATATTATCTACTTTATACAGAGATTCCGAATCAAGCACTTCTAGTGGTTTAACATATTTTCTATTGGGGGGATTATCATCATGTTTTATTTTATTAGGGTCAGCTCTATTATATATAAATTCAGGTACTACGAACTTAGACAATATTTACGTTATAACTAACATAAGTGAAATAGAAAATCTTCCTATTATGATTATGTACCAACCCTATTATTTTAATACGGCCTTAATTATAATGTTTATCGGGTTTTTATTTAAAGTGAGTGCCGCACCTTTTCATTTTTGATCTCCGGATGTATACGATGGGATACCTACTATAGTTACAACCTACGTGGCAATCGTGGCAAAAATATCTATATTTGCTTTTTTCCTAGAAGTAGTACATTTTACTGATTATGCTTTTTCTTCTTTTAATTGAAAAAACATATTTATTTTAAGTAGTTTGCTTTCTTTAATAGTAGGTTCGGTTTTAGGTCTTACACAATTTAGAATTAAAAGATTATTTGCCTACAGTACGATCAGTCATGTAGGATTTATATTACTTGCCCTAAGTATAAACTCTACTGAATCAATACAATCTTATATATTTTACATCTTACAATATAGTATTTCAAATTTAAATGCTTTTATTATCTTAATTACAATAGGTTTCTCTTTATACTTATATATATACAATGATAATAAGTCATGCTTAAACGGTAGAGTAGCTAGTGATAATTACTCTCCAGTACAATTGATAAACCAAATAAAGGGTTATTTTTACATAAATCCCTATCTAGCAGTAAGTTTAGCAATTACCCTATTTTCATTTGTAGGTATTCCGCCTATAGTAGGTTTTTTTGCAAAACAGATGATATTAAGTGCTGCCATTGACAGCGGTTATATTTTTATGGCTTTAGTTGCAATACTTACGAGTGTAATAGGTGCAGGTTATTACTTAAACTTAATCAAACAAATATTTTTTTATAAAAATGATTATGTAAACAACCCAAAACTTGATAATACAAATATTAAAGTGCATACTAATAATAACAATTTAGAAACAATGATAATTAAACCGTATAATATTATAATTAACAGTTCTTTAAGTACCAGTATATCTATATTAACACTTCTACTTTTACTATTTATATACATACCAGAAGAATGATTCAGCATAGTTAGTATGTTAACTATAATTTTATTTAAAACTTAAATGACAACTCAAACATTTTTTTTTATATTCGTACCTATATTATCTTTAATCCTTTTAGGGTTAAATTTGATACTAGCACCACATAATCCGTATGATGAAAAAGATAGTGCATTCGAATGCGGATTTCATTCGTTTTTGGGTCAAAACAGAAGTGAATTTAGTATTTCATTTTTTATATTTGCTCTATTATTCTTATTATTTGACCTGGAAATACTTTTAGTATATCCTTATGTAGTAAGTGCGTATGTTAACGGAATATTCGGTTTAATTGTTATGTTAATTTTCTTCTTAGTATTAACTTTAGGTTTCGTATTTGAGTTAGGTAAAAATGCCTTATCTATTGACAGTAGACAAATATATTATGTTAAATAATATAAAAAATAAGAATAATTAGATAATGTATGATATTAATATTTTATAGCTAAAAAAAATAAATTATCAACTAAATCATTATTTTTAATTAATAATATCTTTATTAATTAAAAGATATTATATGTATATTTCGGGTATATAAAAATATTAATTAATAGGTAGAACCTAAAAATTTTATCTTTGTTTTATTATGTTATTATTGATATAATATGTACTATCTTTAAAGCACAAAAACAGGTTATTATCATGAACATGTATTTATGGATAATGTCTATTAAAAGACTTATTTATCAAGACTAAAATTTATTATTTATATGTATGCAAAATTTATTTAAATTTAATATTAGTGTCTATATAGCTTTATTATTATTACCTATTAGATTATTTTTAGTTCATAACGGACTATTAGAATATTTACCTTTAGTTATAGCTATGCAAATTAGTTTTGCTTATATTTTATTATCGTATTTGAATAGTAGTAACATAGAGTTAGTAACTTGTCTTTTAATCTTTTTAACTTCACTGGTATTATCTTGATTTACATCCAACATTATTTATGAGCTATCAATTATATTTAATATTAATTATTTTTTTATGCTAATAGTTAATTGAAGTTTAGATAGTATTTTAGCACCAATGTTTATAGAATCTATTTCACTAAGAATGGATGTGCCTAGTCTTTTAAATGCACCGAGTCCTGAGGTGCCAGTTAGGAGTGGAACTGGTTCAAACTTAGAAGGAGCCAGCAGCAGGTCTAGTCCTCATGTACCAGTTACCACTGAGGCTGAGTCCAACTTAGAAGAAGGGAGTAATACGTCTATTAATTATCAATCAAATCCTAGACTGGATTTAACTAGTAATATTAGCTTCGCTGAAACCCTTGAAAAAGAGTGCCTAAGAATTGCTCAAGAGAAGCTTTCACAATCTACTGCTACTACTTCTGCTAATGTTACACTTGAGGAAGTGGAAATTACTAGGGGGTCCGCTGAACGTCAAAAATTATTGGAGTTATTTCCTAAACCTTTAGACAATAGACCTTCTTTTGCCAAAGGAATTCGTGGCACAGACCCCCATAGAACTATTGTGTGAAGTAATAATAGCAATGGATCTAGTCGAGGAAGTAAAATCATAGAAAAAATTAGGAATAGTTAATAAAACAAACATAGGTAATATTTTATATACTGCATACCTTTTATGATTAATATTAACATCTATAATCCTTTTATTAGCTATGGTAGGAGCTATTGTTATAACAATGTAACAATAATTTTATATACATTAAATATAATAGTACGTTATATAATAAAAAAAATAGCTAATTGTTAATAAAAAACTAATAATTTTTAGCAGGTAATTACTATACTTATTCTTACATTATTAATACTTTTTAAAACACGTATTAGTAGTCAGTGTTATATGTCCTAATATAACAGAAGGCTATAGATTATTAATTTTTAAGTAGTAATTTTATTTATAACATTAAAAAATATTATGTTTATGTTTAATTTTAACGTTTAAAGTAATAATTTACTGCTAATAAGAAAAAGATAACGATATTATATTAATAGCTTATTGCTAAGTAAATAAATGATCAATTAAATAGATTAATTAATAACATAAAATGTAAAATTTTGTCGATTTTATTAAAAAAAGATATAATTTACTTTCATATAGCAAAACAATGTTAATATCTTTATTAGTATTATTATTATTTTCAAATGCTGTAACTATAAGGCGTGATAAATCAATATTATTCTCTAAAATTGTAATAAGTAGTTTAATATTAACCTTAACTGATGATTCATATTTAAACATTATCATCCTTTTTACCTCTATACTGTTAGAATTATTATGTTATTTTTCTTTTATTAAGCAATATTTATTACATATAATTAGTATATACTATAAATTTAAATTTTTTTTTAAATTATTCAATTATCTATATAAAGGTGTAAACAATTATTTATGTGCATTTTTTCTGCTTATTTTACTATACTCTATCTTAGTAAATTCTTTTTTAATAACTGCTTTATTTATTTTGGTTAATTTTTCTTTTTTAGCATTAATATATCTATTATTTTTAGATAGATATTTGCATAAGTACAATAATAAATTACATAAGAAGTTAATTTTTCTGTTCTTAGTTATATTCATTATATCATTATTCATGCTATTGTTATTAATAGGTATTAGTTTATTTAAATTAATTTATGATATTATTGTTTTTATAAAAACTAGTCAGAAAACTAGTAAAGGTAATACACCTAATAATAATAATGATTTCAATAATAATAAAAACAATAATACAAGTAATGATAATATTATCAATAAAGACATCGAAAAGAAAAAGAAAAAGGCTGCAGAAAGTAAAAAATATAGGAGTAGTAGTAAAGGAAAGGCCACAATTGCTGCATACAGGGCAGGTCAAAAATATAAAGCCAATCAGAAAAAATATAGGCAAAGTGACAAAGGTATTTTGGCAAGGGCCGCAGCAAAAAATAAATATCGTTCTAGCGAAAAAGGTAAGTTAAATGCAGAAAAATCTAAAGCTGATCTACGTGAAAAATACTGAAAGAATAAGCAAAAGTTAGAAGAAATTCGTGATAAGGAAGACGCAGCAGATGCCATTAAATTCCTTCAAGAATCTACCAGAGGTTACAATTAATAAACCAAATAAAAGGTTACTTTTACATAAATCCCTATCTAGCAGTAAGTTTAGCGATTACCCTATTCTCATTCGTAGTTTATTTTATGCGGAGCCATATTTTTAATAAGTTCGGCTGATTTAATATCTGTGTTTTTAGCTATATAATCACAAAGTTATGGTTTGTACATATTATCTACTTTATACAGAGATTCCGAATCAAGCACTTCTAGTGGTATAACATATTTTTTATACTGCGGTATAGTATATCAAATTTAAATGCTTTTATTATCTTAATTATTTTCAAATGCACTACTTATGGGTAGTAGATCACATTATATTATAATATATAATATATATATCATACATTATATATTATAATAAAAAAATTAACAGTAATTATATAGTGAATGATATTAATTATTTAATTAGGTAATCCACAATGTTAACAAAGAACTATTAATTTAAATAGTAATTGATAGTAAATTTTACATAGTTTAATTAATAAAATATAGAATATTGTTTTTTAACTATTACTATACCCTTAATTAATAGTAAATGTATTGTTTAGTTAGTTATACATTTATGGCCACCGACTCCTTATATTTAATTAAAGTATAACCTGATTAAATACAAAAGAAAATAATAACATTATTTTAATAGCTTATTGCTAAGTAAATAAATAATCAATTAAAGAGATTAATTAATAATATGTAATGTAAAATTTTATCGATTTTACTATAAAAAATCGATATGAAGTATATAAAGAAACTATTATGGATGAATTGCTATGTATCATAAAGAAATATTATAAATCAACCAATCGGGTTGATAAAAACATTGTTAATTTATTTTAACAACTGTAAATCTAGGATAAATCCAACTTTTTAACGAAGTGAATTGAAATATCTTATTAACTTCAGGAAAAGAAATCAAATGAGATTATTTTTCACTTAAAAAATGAAAGATAAAAGTCTTTAAAGTAAAATGGAAATAATCTGTTTGAATATAGGGAAACCTTTCTCTAAGACTAAATAATGATATAGCATACATGATAAGCAACAGAACATTAGTACCGTAAGGGAAATATCTGAAATAGTAGTTTTATAAGCAGCTCAAATTTAAATTAAAAAATGAACGAGAGCGTACCTTTTGCATAATGGGTCAGCAAGTTAATATTAGATGCGAGATTACTTTTTTCTTTTTAAGAAAAACTTTATCCCAGATAAACCAATTATTAAATAATGAATAAGTATCTAGTATTAGACCCGAAGCCTAGTGATCTTACCATGATCAGGGTTATAAAAGCTCGAACAGGTTATCGTTGTAAAGATATCTGATGAATTGTGGTAAGTTAGTGAAAGACAAAACTGACTAGGATAGCTGGTTTTCCGCGAAACCTATATAAGTAGGTAGTTTAAAAGTTATCATTTTTTTTATTACTAAAATAAGTAACGTTAATAGATACGGCCATGAATAATTTTTAATACTTTATCTGAATAAAAAAAAAATAATCCTTAGTTCTTATTAAAATACTATTATTGCTTAGAGTTATGACATCATTTGTCATAATAAGACAAATCAGATGGATAAATAAAATACTCTAGGACTCATCTTTTGATTGATATTTAGAAAACCTACACCTAGTTACTAGACACTTTTAATTAATATATAAACTATAACATGTGAATATACTGTAAGTTTGTAATTCTATAAGCAAGCCAACATATGGTATTTATAAGAATTCGTGGGCGAGAAAGTCTGTCGCTTAAGTTTATCAAGAAAATGATTTGGTATTACTACATCGTATTAGCTACTAAAAAAGACTGTATTAAATACTGGTATAATTTTATTTATTATAAATATATAACTTATTATTATACTCACGGGTAAAACGAGTAATCTTAAAAATCATTGCGTTACCCACCGTAGTCTATAAATAAAAAATGATAATTACATCGTTGCAGGTACAGAATTGTGATCTCAGACAAATTTTGATTTAAAGCATTGTTTAATAAACATGCAAAATCTGTTTGTATACATTGGGGGATCGTGAAGATTTTATCAGTGAGGATTTGCTCTCGGAAGGGCAACGATGAATATTAAACTGTCGGACATAGTACGATAAGGTTGTATGTCTAAAGGGAAACAGCCCAGAACAAGAGTTAAAGGTTCCAAAATTATTGTTAAGTGAAATTAAGGTAGTTTTTTTCAAATACAACCAGGAAATAGGCTTAGAAGCGGCCATTTTTTAAAGACCTCGTAACAGAGCACTGGTTTATTATAAAAGTTAAACGCACCGAAAATATAACGGATCTAAAACAGTATACCGAAACCTTGTACATAATTAAAACTAAGATAATGAGTTATTTTATTGCAAAATAAAGTAATGTTAATATAAATATATATTGAGACAACTCTATTGCTATTGTTAAAATCATTAACAGTTATATTTATGGGGTAGCGGAACGTTGGGTTAATTCTTAGAATTTATATCCTTGATATAAATTATCTTTATAGTGAATAATAAATAATGGTAAAATCGTTAAAAAGAGACTATCCCAAGTGATAATGCTGACATGAGTAACGAAAAAGGGTAACCCCCTCGCCTTAAGCTTATGGTATTTGCACACCAGTTAAAGTAACGGCCCCTAAGTTTATAAACCTTTCCTAAAGGATTAAATGATGGGTGAATCTCGCGTATATTTAACATTTATGAGTATTTACTACATATCCATATTTTTGAAAAATTAATTTATGAGTTTGTATTAAAGAAAAAGTGATAAATGTTCTGGAAAAAATATATGCTGGTATTTTTATATATTGTATTGACCGTACCTAGACACTACCACAAGTAAGCAAGTAGAGAATACAAAGGCGTTTGAGATAACAATCATTAAGGAACTCGGCAAATTGACTCCGTAACTTCGGGATAAGGTGTGCCATTATTATTAAGTAATAAGAGGAGACATAAAATGGTGTTGTACGACTGTTTAATTAAAACAAAGCACTTTGCATAAGATAATAAATCAAAGTATTGAGTGTGATTTCTGCCCAATGTTGGCTGGTTAACGAATTTTCTTAGTCAAATAACACTAGGCTAGGTTTTGAAGGAACCCCCAATCAATGGCGGCCTTACCGATGAGGGTCCTAAGGTAGCGGAATACCCTGGCCGTTAAATGCGGTCTTGCATGAATGATTTAACGATACAACAGCTGTCTCAATGATTGTCTCAGTGAAATTGGAATAACTGTGCAGATACAGTTTTCTTCTAGTTAGACGAGAAGACCCTATGCAGCTTTACTGTTGCTAGTTATTGAATATAATAAGACAAGTTGTAGTATATAAGGTTATTGATAAAATAGAAGTGAAATACCTTTACTTAGTCTATTATATTGTTGAAATTAGGATTATTATTGGTAGATTTGAAGTTAAAACTTCATACTTACTATAGGTAGATACTATTAAGAATCACCGTAAAGGAAGAGTTCTGGTTTGACTCTTATATGGATATTAATTTAGATGTGGTAGTTCCATATAACCTGAGTGACTGTTTTAGCTTCAGTGGAGAAACCGGAATCATTGGAGGGGTAGCACCTTGACATTTGCGTCCGGTTTCTCGTCATTGGCGTAAATAAAACTTAAAAAAAGATTCATCCTCTTTTTTTAACTAAAATAAGAGGTACCTCGTGGTAAACCATCACGGATAAAAAAGCATTCCTAGGGGAAAAAGTGATTATGTAGGGTAGTACTTGAAGTAATATATTTTAATATTCAAACGCTTATCTTAAAGATAAATAGTTTTGTAGTTATCTTATAATCTAGTAAGAATAATATTGCATTTATTTAGGAAACATTAGCTAGTGGACAGTTTATGCGGGGCACAGATCCCATAAAAAGTACCTGGGTGTATCCAAAGTTAAAATTGTAAATTCATTAAAATTTCTTAATGATTTTGTCTTGTTTTTATTGTGTTTACAACCATTAAAAATAAGACACTATTTTTACTTTGTAATAGATTATTTTATGATTTATTCACTTATATTTCTATTAAGTTAGATTAATTATATTTTTTTTAGTAAGGTTTTAACTATATGGAAAATAGATGTTTAACTTGTCTTTATTATCAATTAAAGATAAAAAGATGATTTTTAATATTTACTGTTAAAGTTTAATGGCTTAACCTTGCTTTACTGTTTGACTTACATGTCTATCAGTCGCGTAAGCGGGGCATACGATCACAAGATGCAGAAAGGAAAGGTCTTGGATTTTTGAAAAAAGCTACGCTAGGGATAACAGGCTAATTGCGCCAGAGAGTACAAATTGAGTGCGCAGTTTGGCACCTCGATGTCGGCTTAGCTCATCCACATGAATGCAGGAATCATGAAGGGTACGACTGTTCGTCGGTTAAAGAGCTACACGAGCTGGGTTAAATACGTCGTGAGACAGTATGGTTTCTATCTTCTAGAAGTAATTAGAGTAAAACAAGGATAGCCCCTTCGTACGAAAGGAGTTGGGTATGGTAACCTCTGGTTTATTTGTTGTTTACGGTAATTAAGGCCTGATAATAGATTCCGGGGATGTGCTCGTTGAAGGCCTCTAAGAGTACCGCAGGTTCCCATCATATATTCACTATTTATAATTATATGGAAAATAGGCACAGCAATAAAGCTACGTTAGTCATAAATAAGTGCTGAATGCATATAGGCACGAAGTTTGTCTTGAGATACTCTTAAATATACGTAATATAATATTACGAATCGTAAACTTGCGATTGTATAGGTTTTGGTTTAAAGGATTTTAATTTCTTCAGATACAAAATACTAATTTTATTAAATACTAAATTTTATACACTTATTATAGTTACTAGATTACTTTCTTTTTCATAAATCAAGTAATTTTCTCATATCTAACCTTTGTGATACCGTTTTAATAAATCAGATTAATTAATAACATATGCTAGTTATTTTTATAAAAAGTGTGTTTAAGTATATTTTTATATATTATACTTATTAATCGTAATAACAACTTATAAAAGTTATTACATTGCGTAATAATTATAACAATTATAAATTGTTATAATGCCTCAATTAGTTCCTTTGCCATCGGGGTTCTGTTATCAGACCTCCTACATTGTATAAGGAGCATAACTAACATAAGATAATGATGACATCCTACTTTTTTTCTTTAGCAAGTATATTTATATTTGTTCTTAACAAAAAAAATATATTTTTGTTAAATATGAAGTTAGCTCTAGCCACTCCGGTCACTAGTATTGCTAGTCATTTAAATAATACTGCTGTACCTTTAAATTTTAAATATGCAGATTTGCAATCAGGGGAGGGGTGATATCTTATTGACATTGTCATTAAATATCCCTTTGTAAGCATACCTTGCATAATAGGCGCAATTATAGTTACAGTAGCATATTTTAAATCGGTTGGCATCGCTGTTCAAGCTCGTAGGGAGCTTATCAATGCAAACCCTGTACAAAGGAGTTGGGAACTGGATAGAATGACTAGTAGTAATATCTCAGTAGAATCACGTTTTCAAACCATCAATGAGATGAGGGAACTACCTTTATCCCAACTGGATTTGGAGGAGCTAACAGATTTCTTTTCATAATGTTCCGGCTAGTCATTAGGTCCTTTTCCATGGGGGTTCTGTTATCAGACCTCCTGCATTGTATAAGGAGCATAATCATCATAATGTTATAATGCCTCAATTAGTTCCTTTCTTTTTTATAAATCAAGTAATATTTTCATTCATTATTTTCGTGGTGTTAATATACGTTTTTTCTAAGTATATTTTACCTAGATTTGTTCGTTTATTTGCAACTCGTGTATTTATAAGTAAATTGTAATTTTACATTATAATAAACTTAGATACTATATTAATAGATACGCAAACAAGAGTCATTTATGAATACTTTTTTAAATATACCAAGTCCATTGGACCAATTTGAAGTAAGAAATTTATTGAGTGTAGATGCACCCATTCTAGGGAATTTATCATTGTCTTTAACAAACATAGGCCTTTACTTGACAATAGCGGGTTATTTAATTTTTGTAGTAAGTTTATTATCTACAAATAACAATAAAATAGTGCCAAATGCATGATCTATAAGCCAAGAGTCTATATACTCGACAGTGCACAGTATAGTTGTAGGCCAAATAAATGAGAAAAATGGACAAGTTTATTTTCCTTTTATTTATGTTTTATTTATATTTATATTAGTTAACAATTTAATAGGGATGGTTCCTTACAGTTTTGCTAGCACTAGTCATTTTGTATTAACTTTTTCTTTAAGTTTTACAGTGGTTCTAGGTGCAACTATACTAGGTTTTAGTAAACATGGTTTAAAATTTTTCTCTTTATTTGTACCAGCGGGATGTCCATTAGCTCTATTGCCCTTACTAGTGTTAATAGAATTTATATCATATCTTGCAAGAAATGTATCACTAGGTCTAAGATTAGCAGCGAACATCCTTTCAGGTCACATGTTGCTTAACATACTTAGTGGTTTCACATACAATATAATGACATCAGGATTTATATTCTTCTTTTTAGGATTGTTTCCTCTGGCATTTATTATAGCCTTTTCTGGACTAGAATTAGGTATCGCCTTTATACAAGCTCAAGTGTTTGTAGTATTATCTTGTTCCTACATTAAAGACGGATTAGATCTACATTAAAGTTTATAAAAAAGAAAAATAAAAAAAAAATTTTTTTTGTGATATAGGTTTTCTTACAAGGTTTTCTACACTACACAAAAGTCATGATTATTTTAATCTTGCAATGTATAGCTATTTATTGTTTTTAAAATACCATATTTTGTTTGGTAAACAAAGTATACTTTTATTAACTATTAAATCAGTCTTAAGCGGCTCTCTTAATGCTATGACTAGTAAAAAAAAAATTACTACTTAATTCTAACTTTAAATTTATATTTTACAGACATGCCTTAAAAACATGACAGGTTTATTTCCTATCTTATCTTTATTCTTTTGTAATCATACCTTGCGTAATAGTAATTACCATCGTAACAGTACGATTATTTAAATTAGTTAGCATTAGTGGTCAAACTTATAAATATTACCATAATAGGTAGATAACGACTTTTAATTTAGAATTAAAAAATAGAAATAATTTGTCGATTGAAAATTGCTTTACAAATTAACGTTAAATCCAATAACTCCTATTATATAATTTGGATATAGAGAAATTTTATTATTTCTTTTTATAATTATATATTCGCACTAAAAATATAAGTACTTTATTATAAAAAATAAAAATGAATTTATCATTGATACTATTTCTCATAGGTATATTTGGCTTCGTTTTAAATAGAAAAAATATTATTCTAATGCTTATTTCAATTGAAATAATGTTACTAGCAATAACATTTTTAATACTACTTACATCATTAAATTTTGATGATATATTAGGTCAAATTTATTCTATATATATAATTGCAATTGCAGGTGCAGAGTCTGCAATAGGATTAGGTATATTAGTTGCATTTTACAGATTAAGAGGAAGTGTAGCCATAGAATTTAAATAATGTACTTAGTTTTAATAATATTGCCTTTATTAGGTTCAATTATATCCGGGTTTTTTGGTAGAAAAGTAGGTGTAAAAGGGTCTCATTTAATTACATGTACTTGTGTTATACTTACAACTATACTCTCTATATTTAGTTTTTTAGAAGTAGGTGTAAATAACATATCAGTAGATGTAAGTCTATTTAAATGAATAGACTCAGAATCTCTTAATGTGTTATGAGGTTTCAATTTTGATTCTTTAACAGTATCAATGCTGATACCTGTTTTGATTGTTTCTTCTCTAGTACACATATATTCAATAGGGTATATGAGTCATGATCCTCACAATCAGAGATTCTTTAGTTATTTAAGTTTATTTACTTTTATGATGATTATACTTGTTACCTCAAATAACTTTTTATTAATGTTTGTAGGATGAGAAGGGGTAGGTGTCTGTTCTTATTTACTAGTAAGTTTTTGATATACTAGAATACCTGCAAACCAAAGTTCTTTATCCGCGTTTTTAACTAATAGAGTTGGAGATTGTTTTTTGACAATCGGTATGTTTGCCATTTTATGATCTTTTGGTAACGTAGATTACTCTACAGTATTTTCCTTAGCACCTTTAATGTCAAATAGTGTAATAACTTTAATAGGTATATGTTTATTAATAGGTGCGATGGCAAAAAGTTCACAAATAGGTCTTCATGTTTGATTACCTATGGCTATGGAAGGACCAACACCTGTTTCTGCTTTAATACATGCAGCCACTATGGTTACAGCGGGAGTCTACTTACTAATGCGTACTTCACCTCTAATAGAATACAGTAACACAGTTTTACTATTATGTCTATGAATAGGTGCTATAACTACTGTATTTAGTTCTCTTATAGGTTTATTCCAGCAAGATATTAAAAAAGTTATAGCTTATTCAACTATGAGTCAGTTAGGTATGATGGTTATAGCAATAGGATTATCATCTTATAATTTGGCTTTATTTCACTTAGTTAATCATGCTTTTTATAAAGGACTGTTATTTTTAGGAGCAGGAGCTGTTATTCACGCTGTATCAGACAATCAAGATTTTAGAAAATATGGGGGATTAAAAGCATTTTTACCTTTAACATATTCAGTTATGTTAATAGCCTCGTTAAGTCTAGTAGCATTTCCCTTTATGACTGGGTTCTATTCTAAAGATTTTATACTTGAATCAGCATATGGTCAGTTCTATTTTTCTAGCACCGTAGTATATTTTATATCAACAATAGGTGCAATGTTTACTACACTTTATTCTGTAAAAGTATTATATCTAACTTTTTTAACTAATCCTAATGGACCTCTTGTAAACTACAAACATGCCCACGAAGGAGGTATTTTTATGAGTATTCCTTTAGTTATACTAGCCATTTTTTCTATTTTTTTCGGTTATGTGACTAAAGACATATTTATAGGATTAGGTTGTAACTTTTTTGATGACAATAGTTTGTTTACCCATCCTTCTCATGAAATAATGTTAGAAACTGAATTTGCTGTACCTACTGTATTTAAAATTTTACCTTTAATATTTACTTTATCATTAAGTATTTTATCAATTATATTTTCAGAATTTGTTCCAAAACTATTAACAAATTTTAAATTATCTAGATTAGGTTACAATATTTTTAGTTTTTTTAATCAGCGTTTCTTAATTGAAATGTTCTATAACAAATACGTGACAAATAGTATATTAAAACTAGGAGGACAAACAACTAAAATTATTGATAAAGGTTCTATTGAATTAGTAGGTCCATACGGATTAGAAAAAGCGTTACTATCATTAAGTAAGGATATAAGTAAGCTGGATACAGGTGTTATTACATCGTATGCTTTATATATACTGGTTAGTGCCATAACATACATAGTAATTCCATATACAAATACACTAAATAATAATTTTTTATTGATTATCTTACTTAGTGTACTTTATACAACAAAATTTCTAGTTAGACGTCATTTAGGTTTATAATTTTATAATGCTAATTTAAGTTGGCTTTTTCATTTAGTAACCTTTTTGACTGATATTTTATTCATTTATATGCCCTTGCAGTATAGATTTTATCTGTAAAATTAATAATCAAACTCCAAGTGCTATTATTTTAGCCAGCGGTAATGCAAAATCAGAACTAGGTGTTATGCATAAAATTAATATTCAGAGCAATACCATGCCTAAACCTTATTGGTCATTTTTAGGTTTTAACTATAGGACACAAATTGAATTGACTAATGTTCAGTTTGATACTATACGATATATGGCTAATCTCGTTGATCAAGCGAGGGGTTCCCTTTTATATGCTATTGATAAGGATCATGATACTACTGATTTAGAAAAATGTCTAGAGAAACGTATATTTAACCTGGAGTGAAAAATTAGTGAACGTAACGCTCTTATAAGACAATTAACTAAATCTTCCATATTACATGCATATAAATAGTTTACTGAAAAAACTGAGGAAGAAGAGCCTAGAGAGCTTTTAATACTAGAGATGGCAAAAAATTTACTAAGAAAAGGTGAATCAGACTCATCATCTGACTTGGAATAGGAATTACTGTCCTATAATTAGTAAATCTTACCTTTATTTTTTTTTTGTAATAATTTTTTTTTTTATTTATTATTCATATTATATTATTTATACCTTAACCTTAGCTAATTTATATTATCATTGTAGTATATTCTAGATGTATGCTTGGTAAGAAAGTTATGTTATTATCGGGTTTGTATAGTTTAGTTGGTACTTCTTATAATTATAATGATATATATTTACTTATGGTTAATTTTAACGTTTAAAGTAATAATTTACTGCTAATAAGAAAAAGATAACGATATTATATTAATAGCTTATTGCTAAGTAAATAAATAATCAATTAAAGAGATTAATTATTAATATGAAATGTAAAATTTTATCGATTTTATTATAAAAAAATCGATATGAAGTATATAAAGAAACTATTATGGATGAATTGCTATGTATCATAAAGAAATATTATAAATCAACCACCCGGGTTGATAAAGACATTTTTAATTTATTTTAACAACTGTAAATCTAGGATAAATCCAACTTTTTAACGAAGTGAATTGAAATATCTTATTAACTTCAGGAAAAGAAATCAAATGAGATTATTTTTCACTTAAAAAATGAAAGATAAAAGTCTTTAAAGTAAAATGGAAATAATCTGTTTGAATATAGAGAAACCTTTCTCTAATACTAAATAATGATATAGCATACATGATAAGCAACAGAACATTAGTACCGTAAGGGAAATATCTGAAATAGTAGTTTTATAAGCAGCTCAAATTTAAATTAAAAAATGAACGAGAGCGTACCTTTTGCATAATGGGTCAGCAAGTTAATATTAGATGCGAGATTACTTTTTTCTTTTTAAGAAAAATCTTATCCCAGATAAACCAATTATTAAATAATGAATAAGTATCTAGTATTAGACCTGAAGCCTAGTGATCTTACCATGATCAGGCCTATAAAATATTAAGCAGGTATAGTATTAATAGAGGGGGGCACAAACGTGTCGTTGGGGTGGGCGGGTTATAGTTTACAGCTAGGTTAAGGTTTTAATTAAAAAAATAGATTATATATGTATTAGTATACTATCTCTGTAGTATACTAATATCCCATAAAAAAAGCTTGATATTTAAGTTTTTTTTCGAGAAATTTATACAGTTTTATTAAAAATGCAATACGTACTAAAGTTAAATATAAGTATATATACTGGGTTATTATTACTGCCATTAAGGCTGTTTATTCTGAATTATGGGTTATCCGATTATCTACCTTTAATTATAGCCATACAAATGACTGTTGTTTACGTTTTATTATCTTACTTAACTAGCAGTAAAATAGAATGAGTATCTTGCTTTTTAATATTTTTAACTTCAGCTATATTAGCTTGAGGTACAGCAAATCTTGTTTATGAATTATCAATTATGTTTAATATTAACTATTTATTTATGGTTATTATTAATTGAAGTTTAGATACTGTTTTAGTTAAAGGCTTTTTGGAGTCTACGTCGTTGAATATGGAAGTGGCCGAATTACTTAACCCAGCTAGTCCTTCAAGTAGCTCTAGTGAGGGAGGCAGAGAAAGTAATGTAAACTCAAACACTAATCAACAAAATGGACCACCTAATTTGGAAGATCTACCAGCTATTGACTTGACCTCAAATCAAACTTTTGCAAGTAGTCTTGAAGCTAGGTGCAGAATATTGGCTCCACATAAAACACCTAGCCATACTGGTGTAGTATCATTAACACTAGGGGACTTAGGTATAAATAAGAGGTCTGATGCAGGGCAACGATTATTAGCATTATTTCCCGCAGATAATAATTCAAAATTTCACTTCGGAAAAACTATGCGCTCTAGTTTTTCTCAAGCAACTTTTTGAAGTTCTGTAGAAACTGATAAAAGTCGGGGTAGTTCTATAATAAGGGCTATTAGAAATAGTTAGGTATATAATCTTTTTATTAGCTATGGTAGGAGCTATTGTTATAACAATAAAACAATAATTTTATATACATTAAATATAATAGTATATTATATAATAAAAAAAAATTAAAAAAAATACATTTTTTTTATAATTTTATTAATAATAAAATAAATTTATATTTTTTTTTTACATTATAAAATTTATTTACGTTTTTAAGTATACATATTTTAAATAATCTATAGTTTTATGTCATTTACATGTAAATATGTTATATATGACCACAATTGTTTCTATTATTGAAGTTTTATTAGTTACCGTACCCGTATTATTAACTGTTGCGTTTGTAACAGTAGCCGAAAGAAAAACAATGGCAAGTATGCAAAGAAGGCTGGGTCCTAATGTGGTAGGATATTATGGTTTACTACAGGCGTTTGCAGACGCTCTTAAACTAATTTTAAAAGAGTATGTGTCACCTACACAAGCAAATCTAGCATTATTCTTTTTAGGTCCTATAATAACTTTAATTTTTTCTTTACTAGGATTTGCCGTAGTACCCTATGGACCTGGTTTAGCGCTATGAGATTTCAACTTAGGTATACTTTATATGCTAGCTGTATCCTCATTAGCTACCTATGGTATATTATTAGCCGGTTGATCTGCAAATTCTAAGTACGCTTTTTTAGGTTCACTTAGAAGTACAGCTCAATTAATAAGTTACGAACTTATATTAAGTTCAGCAATACTACTTGTGGTGCTATTAACAGGGAGTTTAAATTTAACTGTAACTATAGAAGCTCAAAGAGCAATATGATTTATAATGCCTTTATTTCCTATATTTATAATATTTTTTATAGGATCTGTAGCAGAAACTAATAGAGCTCCATTTGACTTGGCTGAAGCGGAATCAGAATTGGTTAGTGGATTTATGACAGAACACGCTGCAGTTATATTTGTTTTCTTTTTTTTAGCAGAGTATGGAAGTATTGTACTGATTTGTATACTTAATACTATGCTATTTTTAGGTGGATATCTTTTAGACTATAGTATATTATATTATGTTATATATGAAACAGGTTACGGAGCTATCGAAATGTTTGATAGTCCGTTATTAGAAGGAATGTTATCAGGTTTGATCTTAGGAACTAAATCATCTATTATGATATTCATATTTATATGAGTTAGAGCTTCTTTCCCTAGAATACGTTATGATCAGTTAATGTCGTTCTCCTGAACAATTTTACTTCCCATAGTTATAGCATTTATAGTGTTAGTACCTTGTGTAGTGTATAGTTTTGAAATCATACCCAGCAATATAAGTTTATTATAAAAAAAAGTTATTATTTTCTGTATCGTATTAATTAAAGATGTAATATTCAATATAGTTGTATGCCTAGATCTAATTGTCTATACTACGTTTTAAAAAGTTAAATTTAACAGTTTAAGTTCATTTATTATTATATATGTAAAAAGTTAAGCGTTAATAACGAAACACTAATTGCCATATTAATAATAAATATAAAAAAAAAGTTATTAAAAACAGTGATATATATGTATACAACTAAATGGAATTTAATCTAAATAAAATGATGTTTTTTGGTTAAATCGTATTGTTGCATTCATATATATGACCATAAAAAAATTATATAAAGGTATTTTATCTAACTTGTATTATTTCAAAAAAATTATAAAATGTGTTACAATGAACAAAAAATATAGTAACACGATAATGTACACCTTAAAACGGACATATTATAGCTTTATATCTACTAGGTTACATTAACCGTTGCAATTATAGAGTGGTGTCGGTAATAAAGTTAGCTACATAAATGGTCAGCTATCTAAACCACTTATTTTTTGTCATGCATAGGTCTAGGGTGCGTATGTATCTAGAGTTAATAGTAACTGGTGTAGTAATTGGTGTTGTTTTTGGTGCCTTTATCCTGAGTGTAACTAGAAAGCTTTTCTTAGTAGTACAATAAATTTTATTACACAGGTTTACTTTTGCAATAGTTATGAGTATGTTCCCATTTATCATGGTGTCTTTGTGTTGTGATGTCTAATTTTTTTTTTTATATTATTGCGGCATTATTTTTATAGATTTACCTATATTAGAACGATACTTGTTTCTATGTAAGCAATGTATTTACTGTAACATCACAATAATCTAATTCTAGAAATATAACAAAGGCATAAACTTTTACGTGGGGACAGGTTTAAACGTATTACCTGTGAGATAGTTCCTTTCAACCCGATATCTCGAACCTAATTATAAAAAATTTGGGCAAGGCTTTCGGTAATATAATTATACCTAATATTTAATAAAATACTATACGTTTTACTTCACATAATAGGTTATTTTTTGTTATCCCTATTATAGATAATTACTAATTATTTAACAAATTATGTAGATTTTTCTCATCTTCTATTAACAATAATAATAAAAGAAATATTACAATGAAATTATCACAA